TAATGCCATTTTCTATGAGCGAATGTGCCCATACTTGTTCATCATTAGAGGACACTATTCGTAATAATTTTCCCTTTTTTTTCTTACTTTCTTTATAAATTTTTCTAATTTTATGAATAAAATTAGAGTTAGAGTAGGATAAAGTACAATAATTTAATTCTAAAGATAATAAAGGCTTTGTTACGTTTCCACATCAAAGTAAAATATAGTACTTAGTTCTTTTTTCTTTCATTTAATGCCTATTGGTGTTCCAAAAGTACCTTTTCGAAGTCCTGGAGAGGAAGATGCATCTTGGGTTGACATATAGTGCGACTTGTCAGATATATTGGGTCATATGGGATTTTCCCGTTTTCTCCCCAATCGAGATATCCTCTGTTTCGCCCACGAAAGATTCATTGAATCATCAAAAATTTGGAGCGTGAAGTGCAATTAGATCCATTTTTGGGGGGGATTCGAATTATTATTACTATTCTAAATTAGAAGAATTTATGGTTGGCTTAGTTGGACTACTACATTGAAGTATCCAGGCTCCGTTTAAAAAAACCAAGTAGTCTATATCATAAAGGATTCCTATTTCCTATTCTTAAAAAAATCCTTTTTTTTAAGTAGAAGTTATTTCAAACTCTTATGTTAATCAATCAATCGAGTAATATGCATGAAGCCGTCAACTATTTTACGGAATGCGTGAATTGAAAAAAAAAAAAAGAAGGGATAACAAAAAGAAGTGGTAATGGGAGCATTTGTACTATATGTGCAAATCAAAATCGGGCGGATCTTTACCCGGAGTAGAGCATAAACCTAAAAAGATTAAAGAGGCCCATTTAAGAACAAGAAAATGACATCGTGATTTGGATTGAATCTCGATGAAACAATCCATCAATGAAAAGTTAATTGGATAAGTTTATTTTATATTATACGTTATAAATATAAATATATATATAATAAATATAAGGGGAACACAAACTCATGTTTCGTGAAAAATAAAAGAAAATCCTTTTATTATAAGTTATTGCTTATATATAAGTTATATTATTGCTATTGCTATGAAAAAAGAAAAAGTATTGGAATCTACACATTGATTCTCTTTTTTTTTTGAACCGTATGCGTCAAAAGGCGCCTGTACGGTTCCTGGGGGATACAATTTGACCCTAATCAACCGACTTTATCGAGAAAGATTACTTTTTTTAGGTCAAGAGGTTGATAGCGAGATCTCAAATCAACTTATTGGTCTTATGATATATCTTAGTATCGAGGATGATACTAAAGATCTGTATTTGTTTATAAACTCTCCTGGCGGATGGGTAATACCGGGGGTGGCTCTTTATGATACTATGCAATTTGTGCTACCAGATGTACATACAATATGCATGGGCTCAGCCGCTTCAATGGGATCTTTTATCCTGGTCGGAGGAGAAATTACCAAACGTTTAGCATTCCCTCACGCTTGGCGCCAATGAGGCTTTTATTTGACAGAAAAAAGAAGACTATGCCTTCGCCATATGAAATATGAATATTAAGTAATAATAGCATGGCACTTTGAATTCGATATAATCAATTTTGTTTTCGAAACATTAGATTAGATTATGTATCGAGAGAGTAATATGAGAAAAAGGTATTTCCTATTTTATTATCGGAAGTCCAGTTCAGCGTCACAAACTTTTTTTCACACCAGAGGTCTCTTAAGAATATTTATAGTTTAGAGAGTATAGAGCGAAAAAAAACAAGATTCTTTTTTCCTTAGTTTATTTGATCAAACAAAAAAGCAACTTTGGGATTGCTGAATAACAGACAAATCACAGACAAAAAAATATAATAAATATATAAAGCAACGGAGCCATCATAGTATTTTTGAATTCCTCCGAAAGGAAGGGTGGTAAGTTGATCATTTACCTATCGGGGTCTGATCGATCCTATTTTTTTAGGTAAGGGTCAATTTGATTGTAGAGCCGTATGCAATGCATAATGCCCGTACGGTTGTTCGATTCTATCTTTTTTTTTTTTTCTTGTTATTCTTTTATTACTTTCTTTTATCTTCCCCTCATCTAGAGAAACCTTTTATTATCTTATATCATCAGGGTAATGATCCATCAACCTGCTGGTTCTTTTTCTGAAGTAGCAACGGGAGAATTCATCCTGGAAGTGGGAGAACTACTGAAACTACGTGAAACCCTGACAAGGGTTTATGTACAAAGAACGGGCAAACCCTTATGGGTTGTATCCGAAGACATGGAAAGAGATGTTTTTATGTCAGCAACAGAGGCCCAAGCTTATGGAATTGTTGATCTTGTAGCGGTTGAATGACAATAGCCTGGATTTCGCGTCAATTCGTAATTTAAAATTAACCCTGCCGAGTTTCATTTTAATATTCTATGATGAATGATTTTTATTTCCTATTCTATTGAATAAAAGTAATTCATAATCATCCGGTTAGGATCGATCTAAACCAGCCCATTATGTATATGATTCAACATGCCAACGATTAAACAACTTATTAGAAATACAAGACAGCCAATTAGAAATGTCACAAAATCCCCCGCGCTTCGGGGATGCCCTCAGCGTCGAGGAACATGTACTAGGGTGTATGTGCGACTCGTTCAGATCATGAACTAGAACAAAGGAAAGAGAACAATGTTCAAATAAAAATGATCAAATAGGATAGAACGGAAAAATGAACTACATTTCTTTTTTATTATCTAAAAAGAAGGATAATTGATCATATTCCTTTTATTTTGTATGAAATTTATGGTTTCTATTGGTGTAAAACCACTCACCTCAATTTAAGATGAGAAGCAATTCTCCATTGGTAGCAAATGGTTATCCATTAAGCGGAGGAAATCTTAGTTAACATAGACCCCTCTTGCAAGAACGGACTAACAAGGTCAGCTACCCAGCCAACTTTCATAATTAAATACCGTTACTGTATAGGTAGAGCTCGTTGTGAAAGACCTATTACTGGAGAATTTCTGGGTAGAGCCGAAGAATGTGAACTATACAAGTTAGCAATAACATTGATTAAATGAAGTAAAGGCTCCGGTGTATAGAGAAGACCTCACCGTTTAAGAAGTAACCATAGAAACGATGGAATCCACTATTTATTTATCATGCTATTTTTTTTTTAATACCTAGTATATCGTATTTCGAGGTGAAATGCCTAGAAAAAATCGTGGTTGGGAAGGTTATAGTAGCCAAAGCCATTGGAATTTTTAGTTTATACATTGGAAAAATCCGTTTTGTTATTAATATACTAGGAAAGGGGCAAAAGAATAACTGAAAGAAAGGAAATCTATTAGTTATTCGTTAAAGTTTCATTTATTCAATGACCAGAATTAGACGGGGATATATCGCTCGGAGACGTAGAACAAAAATTCGTTTATTTGCATCAAGCTTTCGGGGGGCTCATTCAAGACTTACTCGAACTATTACTCAACAAAAAATAAGAGCTTTGGTTTCGGCTCATCGGGATAGGGATAAGCAAAAAATTAATTTTCGTCGTTTGTGGATCACTCGAATAAATGCAGCAATTCGTGAAAGGGGGGTATGCTATAGTTATAGTAGGTTAATAAATGATCTGTACAAAAGACAGTTGCTTCTTAATCGTAAAATACTTGCACAAATAGCTATCTCAAATAGGAATTGTCTTTATATGATTTCCAATGAGATCATAAAAGAAGTAAGTTGGAAGGAATCCACCGGTTAAACGGAGTTGCCCGGAGAATGAACTCCGGGAAGGTCGAATAAAAATGAATGAATAGAATATGATAAAATATGAGAAAGTAGTCAAAATAAATATGAATCAACACGTTCAATAAAAAAATTGATTCTTCCCAGATTATTATTTTTTTTCTTACGACACGAGAATTCAATTCGGATTCTTGGATTTTTCCAACAAAAGACCAATCCGCTTTTGAGTTCGGATGGGGATTTGAATTCAAGTGAAGAAAGAGTAAACCTATCTTTTTCTGGCTCTAAGACTAGGAGTTCTAGTGGTCGACTCGGTTCTTTCAAATTGTTTCTCATTATTAAGAAAAGGTAACAAAGATAAAATACGAGCTTGTTTTATAGCAATAGTAATTAATCGTTGTTGTTTCAAGGTCAATCTATTCACTCGTCTAGATAATATTTTTCCCTGTTCACTAATAAATCGACTAATTAAACTCATGTTTTTATAATCAATTCGATCCCCCGATTGGATCGGGGGCAAACGCCTACGAAAAGATCGCTTGGATTTAAGAAAAGTTCGCTTGGATTTATCCATGGTTTGGTTAGTTTATTTCTTATCCCTAAAATCCTATTTCAGCCGTATCTCTAATTAGAATAAATAAATAGGATTTAGTTTGTTTATAATTATCTTTAACTTTAACTATGTTAAATATGTTATATATATAATGTCATTTTTTCCCTTTCCTTGTAAGATAAGAGCGCAGGTACTCGCTTCGATCTATTTCTTTATCTCCCCGTGAATCGTATGTTTGTTACAATATGGACAGAATTTTAGCAACTCCAATCGATTAGGCGTATTGTGCCGGTTCTTTTGAGTAATATATCTGGAAATGCCCGTTGATTCCTTATTAACACCGTTTCGAACACAAGCGGTACATTCCAAAAGAACCGGTATTCGCACATCTTTACCCTTGGCCATGAACCTCCTTTGGATTTTTCATTTACTCAACTCTTCCTCTTTCAATCCGAAACGAAAAAGAAGAAAGGAAGTAAAAAAATAGAATTTGTAACTTGCTATCTTCTTATGCAAGATTTCACTACAACCAATATAGGAAATAAGATAGAAAGATTTCTAAACTATATTTCAAATCACAGTACAGTATTTCATAGAAGTATCTTGTATAATACTCTTTCCCTAGAACCAGAGTTTCTATTCGACTTTCATAGAAATTTAATACAGAGAAATTTCATATTAATTTAATTCCAACCTGAACCCCAATCTCCCAGCCGTTGACTGCACTTTTATTCTTTCTCTTTCCTCCCTTATTCTAATTCTAAAAAGGGAAAAAAGAGAAAAGAGGGGGGGCTGCTATTTCATTTTATCTCTAATCTTCTTTATTCCTTCCCACTTCAATAACTAGAATGAAAAAAAGGGGAACGTCAACGCATCCGGGAAAAAACGATTAATCTCTATCAATAAACCTGCCAAAGAAACGAACCATAGAGTACTTAGTACCGGTGCCACAGAAAGGTATGTTTGTAGATCTCTCATTGAAAAAACTCCTTCATTTTATTTGTAATTTGTAATACAGAAGATAATACATATTGAAATGTACAATCATCCAATAAAAAGATTTACTTTTTTTTTATACAGAAAAAAACGTCCTTTTCTTCCCCAATATTGCCAACTCATTTATTTTTCCTAGGGGTTCCGTTCCATATTTCATATAGATAGAAGTTTTTTACTATTATTATATGTTAAATGAGACCAAAAAGACGAAATGGACATAAAAATTCTAGGTTTTAATAGAGGCGATAACGATGTGGAAAACAAGACAGGAATTCTCTACAATGACACTGTAGACCAATGGAAGGGATGTAGCGCAGCTTGGTAGCGCGTTTGTTTTGGGTACAAAATGTCACGGGTTCAAATCCTGTCATCCCTACCTATTACTGCTCTTTTGAGCAGTAATGAGGGATTTTTGAGATCAATTCACATTGGACATATCATATAGAATCTATCATTCTTATGATACCATATAGTGTATGCATACAAGATGTATTGGGGCCAATCCTTTTCTTTACAGTCTTATATTTTATGAGAAAAAAAAGCGCTCTTAGTTCAGTTCGGTAGAACGTGGGTCTCCAAAACCCGATGTCGTAGGTTCAAATCCTACAGAGCGTGATTCAGATCTTCTTCGATCGAATTCGACTGAAACACTAACTGGAACAGGAATCTTAATTTGACCTCCTGGATATTAAAGAAAGGAGGAGGTCAATAAAAAAAAAGAGATGTTAATTAATCAAAGGTCCAACTGATCGCCACGCCTGTATTGTAAATATGCAGTTACAAATAATCCAGCCAAAGTAATAGGAATTAGGCCTAACACGATTCCAAATAGAAAAACTTCAATCATTTCAATTTGTTTGAAAGGAGAAAAAAAGAGGTAATATCTATACCTAAATATTAATCCGAATTACCATGAATCTCAATGACCAATAATTGGCAATTGACACGGTAAGTAACTAGAAATACGCAGAAGTTTGCGGAAAGATTGACTTTTATGAATTGTGCACTTAATTTCAAATAAGTCGTATCTTGCTCAGACCAATAAATAGAGCTGAGGTTATAGTTAAAGCCGTTAGTAGAAAACCGAAATAACTAGTTATGGTAGGCATTAAGGAGCTAAATGAAATATGTTCTTTTTATACATATGTTTATAAAAAAGTACTTACCTGAGTTTACTTTTTTGCAAAATAGGAGAGAAACAAAAATACCAATTGAAAGTTTTTGATTCATCTATCATTATAGACAGCACTAAGAAGGAAAAAGTCACAACTGTATAAAAATAAATTGATTCATCATCTGTAACATCTACCGATACCACGTTTGCAATCAGCGAATGCATTCTTGGATCATTTTTCAACTCAACTTATAAACGAATAATAAGAACTGGGTCGTGTAATTTCGTTTTTAAAATGAAAATGAAACTCTTTTCGAATCATTATGGAATCAAATTAGAAAATTATTCCTATTTTTCTCATTTTTTTTTATTGTATCGAATCTATTTTCTATTTTATAGCGAACAGTAATCTTAGAATAATTTTAATTTCATTTTAACTAATTAGATTCCGTAATAGGTTCACTCATATAATATAAATATTAATATTTTATTTTGAATGAATGAGAACAAAAAGTTATCAGATGATCACTCCAAAAAAATAGGTGTTTTGGTTCAACTATATTATAAGACTAGTCATTTCTATTCTCTTTTGCTTTAGAAGTTCTATTTTGTATCTTTCCATATTAGAAAATCCGCATCTTTGTAGTTAGTCAATAAAGAACCTTCAGTTTCGATCTAATCTAATATCTAATACAACAATGTATGCATTAGTGATTCCAATTATTCCATTCTTTGTTCTTTTTCGTTTCTCAAATAAAATTAGAACTTCTAATTTCTATTCTTAATTGTTACTAGACGGTTAACAAATTCCTAAAAAAAAAAAAAAAAAGAAGATTTCAACAAAAAGCGCTTCTAATATCTAATACTATGAATATGAATAACAAAGATTTTTAGATCTCACATCTACTTACAATTGTGGGAATATTCTAATAAATTTCATGAATTATTAGAAACTACCTTATCAGATTCACATTTTACCTGATCCTCGTTTCTAGCCCTAAACTCATAATGGCGAGAAATATATTATTTTAAGATTGAATAGGACATTCTTTTACATCAACAAATCAACAAAGAACAAGTAAAGGAAGAAAGAAATTATTTAGCACCTCCTTCCAATACTAATTCAAAGTGCGTTGCTGTGTCAGAAGAAGGATAG